ATAACATTGCCATAAATTAACAAAATAATATTTCCATTTATTCATCAAAAGCGGCGGATCCTTTGTTGCCAGAATGCATTTTGCGTGATATCTAACATAATGTATGAAAGGATCCTTGAGAAACCCTAGGATCCCCGGAAAAGTCTTAACAAAGACTTTCAAAAAATGTTGTATTTTTCCATAGAATAAACTTCGCTCAAAAAGGACTTCATAAGATGTCGATCGTAAATGAGAAGACCGCTTGCGTAGAAAAAAAAAGATGGATTCGTATTCACATACATGAGAATTATATAAGAACAAGAAAAATCTTGGATTCAAAATTGATTTTTTTTTTCTATCAAAATTCTTCCAATTGCAATACTCATATAGAGAGAACCGAAAAAAATGCAAAGAAGAGGCATCTTTTACCCGGTAACGTAGGGTTTGAACCAAGATTTCTAGATGGATGGGGTAAGGTATTAGTACATCTAACACATAATTAAAATGTGATAATTTTTCTTCTAAAAAGGGAAATATTGAATGAATTGATTGTAAATTAGAAGATTTTTTTAATCGTTTTCCTTCGAAAGAGGATCCTAATCTTAGAGAAAATGGAATTTCTACAATCACTGCAAATAAAACAGATATCATTTGATAATTGAAAAGATTGGTATGCCCCAAAAAGGGGTTTTGGTTCAAATCCTTAGTGGGAATAATCAAATGATTCTGGTCATACATTCGCAAAATTAAGCGTTTCACAATTAGTGAACTATATTTTTTGTCATAATCCGCATCCGCATTTTCCAAGAAAGTAGAGCGATTTCTATTTAATCTATTTAAACCGTGATCATAAGCAAGTACATAAATATACTCCCGAAAAAAAAGTGGATATAGAAAACTCTGTTGCCGAGCCCCATAGAACTCTAAATATCCTTGAAATTTCTCCATTTGGATTGAAATTTGATTTGAACTGAAAGTAAAGTCTTTATTTTCTTGAGTTCGGAAATGACACATAGTGCGATACAGTCAAAATAAGGTATTAGATTACGAAAGCAATAGATACCTCATAAACAGGTAGACGACTAACCGAATTGTCTATCTTTAATAGGTTTCTGTTCGTTATATTAAAGAATAACAAAACAAGATGATTAGAAATCCTTTATTTTTTTAACCTAATCGCTCTTTTGATTTTTGAAATATATATATATTTTTTTTATCAATATACTGCTTTTTTTACACATCCATCTCCAACCTAACCCAAACGGACTAGGGAAAAAAATAATTAGGACTCATGAAAAAATTGATAATAACACGTAAGAAAAAAATTCCTTCCCATACCCGTATTAGGCACTAATCTATTTTTAACATTTAATTAGATCGGGTCATTTTTCAAATTACGAATGGAAGCTCCTTTCTTTTTTTTCCTGGAATCAGGAAAACAGGTTTTTTATCCATCCATTTAGATTTAGTCACTCGACCCAAATTGGAATTCTTTTTTTTGTCGATACCGAAAACAGGTTGGACCAACCAGGAAAGCAAAAAAATGTTATCTGAATTCTCCCTTCATACGACATGCTATTTTTTCCATTCATTCCTTTCAGGATCAGTCGTGGTCTTACAAACTCTACCGCAGATCTAGACGAATCCTTTTCTTCATACAAATGTGTAAAAGATGCTAGTCGCACTTAAAAGCCGAGTACTCTACCGTTGAGTTAGCAACCCCCCCAAAAAAAAAGGAAAGTACTGCAAATGCAAATATGTAGATACAACCAGAATAAAAAAAAAATGCAGTCATGTGTGCGTTAAGGATAAATGGATCCATTTCTCTATGAGAGAATTATATTTGGTCGATACACCGTTGTCAATATGATTATGAATTTTTAATAGAGCGAAAAGAATAGAAAAAATAAATCAAAAAAGCTTAACCCCTTGATTTGTTAGTTCATACAATGAATAAAAACTAAGCCATGTAGGGTAATCTCAAATCTTTTTATACTTTTTTAGACCCATAAATTTTTATGGCCTTTAATTTTTTATAAAGAATGAATAAATTATTCATACAATAATATATATATTAGTAGAAAATCATATATTCATTATTTATATTAATTTGATTCAGAATTCCGAATTCATATATTATTTTATATACAGTATTATTTTCTATACTATAAAATTTTGTATTTATACAAAAATTAGAATTTCTATAAATCAAAAATTATTTTCATAAATTTGTTTATGATTATAAAACATAGTAGTTGTTAGCAGGGTATTTTTTAGTATTCGTACCTTAGGAAGAATACTAATAATAAATCAAAAGAAATATGATGGAAGCGAAAGAGGGGTAAAGAAAAGAGTAGATAAAATTTGATACCAAGCTATATACGAGTCTTTCAATCCTCTTTTTTATATTTCATTAATTCAATTTCGTTTTATTAAGACTTAATTCCGTAAAAATCCCTGCCTTCTTTGAAATATCATGAACTGTTCTTGTTGGTTGAACGCCTTTTTTAAGGAAATCAAGAATAGCAGGAAGATTTAAATAAGTTTGATTAGTTATCCGATCATAAAAACCCATTTTCCGAAGATCTCTTCCTTCTCTTCGGGATCGAACATCAATTGCAACGATTCGATAAACGGCTCATTGGGATAGATGTATATGAATAAAACCTCCCTAGAAACGTATAAGAGACTTTGGTCTCGTACGGCTCGAGAAAAAACTGCAAATATTAAATAGATTAATAAAAACATTCAATCAATTAGCCAGTATTGAAACCCTAACTATTTTTTCCATAAAAAGCATTTGTAACATTCGTACTCTCGTAACTCAAGTGAAATAACTCTCAAATATCTCAACAGAGAATCTTTAAGTACTCTTTTTATTGAGTAGTCTCTAACCCTTTTTTTGTTTGTCTCATTTTTTAGAATCAATTTTGATTCTTCATTCTGATCTAGTTGTTCAAACAAGTGAAAACTTTATTTCCCTGTTTTCTTTATCCTTACTTTGAATCTTTGGGTTTAGACATGACTTCGGTGATCTTGACTCGTTTTATTAAAAAAGGGCAGCAACAAGCCCCTTATTTTGTTTATGATTTCTTTTCTTTCTATCAAAGAATCATACAAACGCTTAATTCACGCATGATAGACTTTTGATTCAAAAACTTTTACAATTTGAAGAAAATTTCCTTTTCCATTGTAAAATTGCTTGAAAGGTTTTTTTCAATATAAAAATAAAAAGACTTACGAAGTTCTTCCAACTTATTGATTTGCACTAACCCTAGATCCTTACTCCTGCGAAAGGAATCAAAACGTTCGATTCGCCTCAAGCTCCATCCTGTCCTCTTTTTTATATTCAAAAAAAGTGTAGGACTCTAGTAAAATAGAACACAAAATGTCGAGCCAAGAGCACCTATATTCCTATAGAAAAAGTGGTGGATCAAAAAATCCACAGCAGATCATGTCCTTCAATTCAAGTCGCGCGTTGCTTTCTACCACATCGTTTTAAACGAAGTTTTACCATAACATTCCTTTAGTTTGTGTAATTGATTCAATCAGGGAATTATGAATAGTCATAGTTCAGTCAGTATATCATAATCTATACGTTTTCTTTCTCTATGAATGGAATAGTGAATTTACGCGTAAAAGGTTCATCAAATGAATCCCATATTAGATTGTATATATCTAATATCTCAATTTGAATAGAAATCGATATTTATATATATAAATATCGATATAAATATAGATTTTTTATTCAAACTCTTAGAATCTGCGGTTCTATCTTACTTACCCGCATCACACACAAATAAAAAAAGCAAATAGATTTTTTTGAATGCGGTTGAAATGATGAAAAATAAGTTTATGCTTCTTTTCATTTCAATATTTTATTCTTAAAAAAAATTGGAGTTTTAAACAGAAAGATGGTGTACAAAGGCAATAGAAGATTGATTCCGTAATGACTTTACTCTGGGACGGAAGGATTCGAACCTCCGCATAGCGGGACCAAAACCCGTTGCCTTACCGCTTGGCTACGCCCCATTTCTATTTTTATTCAAGACTACTAAAAGCGTAATATTGCTATTGGTTGTTCGTCAATTCAATTTCAGCCCAAATGAAATATAGATTACATTCGTGCTAGAGTTTTGACACGTGAAAATAGCAAATCAAACTGACTTTATTGATCATTATATAAAATTCAATTAAGATATTGTATGAAAATATTATTTCTTTCATTCTCTTATGAGAATGAAAGGATTTTCGATTGAGTAAGTTCAACAAAGTCTTTTTAGACTATCTTTCTTTATTTTTTTTTCCTTATATAAAGAATCTATTAAGAACTCAATCAAAATGAAATTATCCACAAGAACACCAATTTTTGTTATGCTTAATATATTTAATTTGATCTGTATTTGTTTTAATTCTGCCCTTTTTTCAAGCACTTTTTTAGTCGCTAAATTGCCGGAGGCCTACGCCTTTTTGAATCCAATCGTAGATGTTATGCCCGTAATACCTCTTTTCTTTCTTCTTTTAGCCTTTGTTTGGCAAGCAGCTGTAAGTTTTCGATGAAATTCTTAATACTGTCTTAGAAAAATTCACGATTTTTATTCTTCCAATAATTCAAAAGATCAACAAAATCTTGACGTATGAATGAACTCTCCATTCAAACATTGCATTTTTTTTTGTAGCCATACTAAATCTGGATCATTCTATTTCCTCAATTTTCTCCTCTTTTGCCTAAATGACAGAACCTAATTAGATTCGAGTTCACCAAAAAAAATATCGAGATGTTGGTATGCAAATCTGTTTAAATATGAAAGACTCAACTATTATCTTATTACAAATGACTTTCTGAAACCCCTTTTTTTTCTACAAAAAAATCAATTTGATTTATTGGTATGAAAATGAGATATTTGGTATAAAAATAGAGAATCTATTCTCTTTTTTTTTTTTATTAAGTAAGATCTTGGAGATTGTGTAATGCTTACTCTCAAACTTTTTGTATACACTGTAGTTATATTCTTTGTTTCTCTCTTCATATTTGGATTCCTATCTAATGATCCAGGACGTAATCCGGGACGTGAAGAATAAAAAAGAAAGGTTTTTTTTTTATTGCTTTATTTATTTAGTGGAAATACTCTAATTTTATTAAGATTTGATCTATTACGCATCATCAAAAGGAGAAAGGGAAAGAGAGGGATTCGAACCCTCGGTACGATTAACTCGTACAATGGATTAGCAATCCAACGCTTTAGTCCACTCAGCCATCTCTCCTAATCGAAAAGGGATACTTATTAGGTTCCATTAGACAAAAAAGGGCTTGAAAAAGGAACCTTCTATACTTTATTCTTCAAAAACTTTCTTTTTTTTGTATAGATTATTCTTTATATATATTTTTTCATTTTCTATTTTTTATTATATAAATATATTTATAATATCTTTATATAATAAATCTATATATATTACTATTATATAACTTTTTTTAGAGAACTTTCTCAGTAATTCTATTTACCTAAAAAATCTAGATAAAGATTAGATAAAGAAAAGGCTCGAACTCGAAAGAGAAATCAATAAAACCACAATATTAGAAATAGAGAATCCTTTTTTTATTTTGTCTCGTCCAAACACAAGTACAAGATCTTTTTTATTTTAATAGCCTGGCCTGGTCAGTCCCCAGCCGGGCCTTTTTTGTTAAAGTTAAAAAGACGCATCCGATGTATTTTTAGACAAAAAAGATCTGAAATTGAAAAAAAAAAGTGGAATCCGCTTTTACTAATTTTATTAAGTCAACGCGAGAATTTTCGAATTTTTTTTTCCGATTTTTTGATTACACTCCCGATTACTTTGTTCGACAAAAGGTCAATTTATATGCAATAATTGCATTGTAGCGGGTATAGTTTAGTGGTAAAAGTGTGATTCGTTCCTTTAACCTTTTTAATAGTTAAAGGGTCTCTCGGTTTGATTAATCTGCCGATCAAAAACTTTTTTTCTTAAAAGGATTTATTCCTTTACCTTTCAATGAAAGATTCAAGGAATATTATAGATTCTCGTAATTTGTATCCAAAGGCTATAATCAATTGTCAATTTGGATTCTGAAATTCCGAAACATAATTTTTGAATTGGATGACTATTTACAATTCAATAAGTATAAAAAGAGGATCCATGGATAAAGCTCGAAAAGCTTCTTTCTAATCGTAACTAAATCTTCAGTTCTATTCATTGTTTGGTATAGAAAAAATTGAAGCAAAATAGCTATTAAACGAGAACTTTGGTTTACTAAAGACATCGACATATTATATTGGTTTAGCTCGGTGGAAACAAAATACTTTTCCTAAGGATTCCGTTAAATAGAAATAAAGAACGAAGTAACTAGAAAGATTGTTCGAGTTCTCCTTTTCTATCTTCTAGAAGGATCATCTAGAAAGCAAAATTTTCTGTAAAAGCAGCCAGCCGGAAAAAAAAGCTAACATAGATGTTATGGGTCGAATTTTTATTTTGATTTCGTCCCCGTCTTTTTTTTTTTTTGGGGAGGGGTTCTCCATCCATCATAAAGGAGCCGAATGAAACCAAAGTTTCATGTTCGGTTTTGAATTAGAGACGTTAAAAATATCAAAATGATCAATCGACGTCGACTAAAACCCTTAGCCTTCCAAGCTAACGATGCGGGTTCGATTCCCGCTACCCGCTCTAAATTCTAAATTGCCCCTTTTTATTAGAGACCCTTTTTACTATTAGAATTGTCTAATAGCAATTGGGTATTGAAGTGAATTCAATACCCAATTGCTAAAAAGATTTCGCACATTTTTTTTTGTGAACAATTAGAACGTAAAAAAAAAAGCGAAAAGCGTCCATTGTCTAATGGATAGGACATAGGTCTTCTAAACCTTTGGTATAGGTTCAAATCCTATTGGACGCAATATCAATATAGATATAAATATATTAATATTTATCTATTATTTCCATTTCTATATATTATATAGAATATATTTTTTTTCTATTTAGAAAAAAGATAAGAAAGAATATAGAATCAGAAAGAAATAAAGAAATTCTGAATGCTTTAAGTTTGAATATTAAACAGCTATTAGTTATATACTTCTGTCTATTATATATATACTTAAACTTATATACTTCTATTTATAGAATTTCTTAAAAATTGAATTAAAGAATAAAATTGACTAAAGAATCCAAAATAAGAATGAGCCATTTGTTTTCTTTTTTTATAATTTCTCCTGAAGTAGAAAACGTTCCAGTTGCTCTTGAATACCTTCTTTCAAAACGCTTTCTGCTTCAGCGGTTAATGTCTTGGTAGAGGATATGATTTCTTGGAACGCAGGTTTATTCGTTTTTAAATAAGTGCGTAACTGAACGAGAAATTTTCTTACTTGGCCAATTTCTAATCCATCTAGATAACCATTTGTTCCGGTATAAATGGTCATTATCTGGTCTTCCACTGTGAGAAGGGCTGATTGGGCTTGTTTCAGTAACTCACGCAATCGTTGACCTCTTGCCAATTGATTCTGAGTAGCTTTA